GTACCTTACGCCTTTCTTTTATTATAGGCGTAAGGTACCGCTGAGTGCTTACTCTTAGAGCGAGATGAGACTTTGATCTATTCCATAACATACAAATAGGAAAGTTATCCAGTCAACATAATAAAAATTTTCGTAGAAATGACAAAATGGATCCTTTGCTCTGATCTTTCAAACCACTTTATTCCTTTGTTTCTTATGATGTTTTTGAACAACGGAATTGAATCTATTTCTATTGATTGATTTATAGGCTCTGTCGTTCCTCCATAATATAATATTAACTCTTACGAGAAGCAACAAGAAGGGATCAATCGATTTTCTGGATAATTATATGGATTTAAACGGATGAGACATCCTGCAAATCATTTCCATACTAAACTAATAGAACCTTACTCTATAAAAAAAAAAGATAAAATAAAAAAGGTGATGAAAGAAAATGGGGTATGCGTAAAAATAAAATCTAATCCGCTTCTCAATAAAATCTCAATAAAAAGAGTTAAAGTCAATTTTTTTGTTTGAATAATTTTTCTTTTTCTTTTATAAAAAAGTGCTATTCTACGTTGAAGTTAATTGAATAATAGAAAAAGTTTCGTTTGCTCGATGAATTACCCCCCCTAACCCTTTTTGTTTGTCTACTACTTCTTATGAATCTAAACAAAGGAATTCCGATAGACCCGGAAACGAAGAAATAGTAATCTTTGGCGAACAAGAAAAAAATCATTATTATTTCGATACAAGACGACACAAGAAAGGGTACAAAGTCCTTTTTCTTGTGTCGAATAGAAGATTAGTAAGACTTATAATCCAGTACCCTTCCTTTCATTTATCCCGTCCTTGCCCTGTCTCCTCTTCCTTTGTTTTTGTATGCCTATTGTCTAGTGCTAGGAATGGGATACAAGTAAAGAATTCCATACATCCCGAAAAAATAGTATAAACAAAGCAAGCAAAGGGATTTACAGAATTTTTTGATCATATATATTTAATTGTATTGATCGACAAGAATTCCGCGTTTTTTACCAACTTGATGGTAAGGAATCTCTGGATCTAGAAATTCATTTCGTATAATTGAACCTTTTCAAACTGTTTCTTTTTAAGAACCAAAAAAATTTGTGCCAAAATAACGGATGCCAAGAAAAACAAAAGGCCTTGGGCGCGTAATGGATCTTGAAGCACTATTTCGGCATCTCCCTGACCAAATCCCCCTACATTAGGATTGCTTGTTAATGGTTGATCAAGCTTGATGGATTCACCCTCTGAAACAAGAAGTTCTGGTCCTGGAGGTATAATATCAACCACTTGGTGTCCATCCGATGCATCAACGATGATTATTTCATATCCTCCTTTTTCTTTGCGTACTATTCTGCTTACTATACCCGCGGATGTAGCATTATAGACTGTATTGTTACTCTTGCTCCCATCAGGATAAATCTGACCCCTTCCCCTATTCCCACCTACATATATGGGATATTTTAAGAAGTGAACGTCTTTCTTCGTAGCAGGGTCGGGGGAAAGAATGGGAAAGACGATTTCACTATATTTCTGACCTGGAACAGGACCTATTACAAGAATATTTCTTTTATTGGGACGATAACTTTGAAAAGACAGATTTCCTATCTTTTCTTTCACCTCGGGGGAAATACGATCGGGGGGGGCTAATTCGAATCCCTCGGGTAAAATAAGAACAGCCCCTACATTCAAAGCCCCTTTTTTACCATTAGCAAGAACTTGTTTCAGTTGCATATCATAAGGAATTCGAACAACTGCTTCAAATACAGTATCAGGAAGTACAGCTTGCGGAACTTCAATATCCACAGGCTTATTAGCTAAATGGCAATTGGCGCATACAATTCGCCCAGTTGCTTCTCGTGGATTTTCATAACCTTTCTGCGCAAAAATGGGATACGCATTTGAAATAGATGTTCGAGTTATTACATATATCATGATCGATACAGAAATAGATCGAGTGATCTGTTCCTTTACCCAAGAAAAAGAAAAAGTATTTCTATTTTGCATGATCCAATCATTCATCCAGGAATTTATACAATAAATTAGATAGATAGCTAGTATAGTTCCCTATCCACGAGTCTGCCATTGTACTGAAATAATTCTATTGAAATAGGACAAATACCTTGAAGAGGTAGAAGTATAAAGAAAGAATAAGTCAAATGGAAAATGCTTTCTTTATGCGCGAAGAAAAATTTGGATTGATATCAGGAGATCAAATAAGTTCTTCATTCATTCATTGAATGATAAATGACTACAAGCGAAGGAGATACGCGATTTAAAAAACGGAAGATCCAATATTTCACAATTGTATCTAGAATAACTGGAAAAGTGGAAACAAGACCAGATATAATTTGGTCGTTATGAGCCAATCCAAAATCATTGTAGATCGAACCAATCATTAGTTCCCAACCATGGGTCGAGTGAAATCCAATCCATAAATCAGTAACTAAAAGAATCGAAAAAGCTTTTATTGTGTCATTTAAGTTATAGAAGAATTCCTGAACCCAAGAATTAAGAATGACAAGTTCTTCATTACCCAGAATAAAATAACCGCTTAAAATAGCGAAACATATTATATTTGTCGAAAAATGCAAAATGATATGGAAATGATATTCATTGTGTGTTTTGACCAATTGTATCGTTTCCTTGTGTATTCCTATACGAAGCTTTTGTATATTTTGTATATGCGTCTCTGGGTATTCTTTTATCATTTCATCCAACAAGAATAGTTCTTCTAATTCTAGGAATTTTTCTAGAACATTTTTCTCTTGAATATCATTCAAAAAAGTTTCGGATTGCCTAGTATTCCACCAATTAATAATCCAAGGTTCGAGACTTTTTTGAAATGAGAGAGAGACCCACCAGGGCAAAAATACTATAGATGCAAGATATGGGAGGGAAATCAATGCTTTCTTTTTTTTCATTTTTTTTATCTGTGAATTGTTAATGAACTGCTTCATTTGTCAACTCTATCTGATCTGATGTTTCTCTAAAGCACAAGTTCTATAACAAGGTATGGAACCCATGGATCTATTCCCATTTTTGTATAATAATTGACTCCTTAGATCCAGAAGGAATTAAGGAATATAGAAATAAAATTAAGGGTCCTTTTTCGGATGAAAAAAAATGAGAAATAAATAGATAGAGAAATAGATTTCTAATATATAAAAAGTAAATAAATTATAAATTAAGTAATAAATTAAGTAAATTGGATTTCCGGGTATCTCAATTGGGAAAATTCGAACGAATTTCATCTTCATTTATTCCTTTCAATAAATACTCGAAAAACCCTTCCGGATCAATTCCATTAATTATTTCGAAATGTTGCACCGTCTAACCACAGCACAGGAATACGGTATCAGTTCAAAATCTGAGGCTTAACCTAAAAGGATTAATTCTGTATTACGAAATACATATTCGGATATTTGATGAATTCATACTTAATTAGACTTATTAGACTTTTTACTAGTATAAAAGAATTGAGTTGGGCCCTATACGCATACAAATACGCATACAAAAAGGTTTTGGTATAGAAAAAATGTATTCTTATTATAGTTTATTATATTTATTATATTATAGTTGGAATAGTTGTAGTTGTTCCATATACGTTCCCCAGCTTTTGTTTTATTCTAGCGGGTTGTTGCGTCAACGGAACGAGGAAATGGAATCTAACATGTTTTTCTCGAATGAACAGTTTGAGGAAACTTCAATTGTATTAAAAAAAAAGGAAATTAGTAAGCTCCTTTTATTATGTGGAGAAAACATTCATTCTTCGTTCGGTTCATTTCAAAATACTTCAATTGGTACGCGCAAGAAATAGGCCAATTCAGCAGCTTTTTGCTCAATTTCTCGCGGAGTCAAATTCTCATCAGTACGAGTCAAGGGAATGTTTCCTTGGCCTCTGATTTCCATATAAAGAATACGACGAGGAAAAAGACCCTCTTTAACTTCCATTCTGATTGATTGGATATCTTTCATAAAGAAGCGAAGGAAGATGCGACGATTTATTCCAGGGAATCCCCAACGAAAAATACACATTATTCCTTCTTTTCTATCGAATCGGTCATAACCACTACCTACATTCCATGAAATTGTGCACCACAAATATGAACTAATGAATAGACCCGCGATCCCATAGAAAGACATCACGATTCCTTGTGGAAAAAAAATGATTTGCTGAGATGGAAATCCAGGTATCAGATTCCTACCAAGATAACTAGAAGTTCCAACCACTAAGAATCCTAGTGAACCTAAAAAAAGGATACAGGCCCAGCAAAAATTACTTGCTTTTCGAGACCCTGTTATAAGTTCTATCCATATATGTTCTGATCGCCAGTTCATACTATACTAGATCCAGTTGCATTCGATTGGAATTGAGAAAAAATTTTACTTTACTTTTCATGATGCCGAAGTAACTTTCATCAACTAGCACTAGTCTGATATGAACCATTAGTAATAATTGGTTAGATACATATACTTTCTATTATCAAAATATTCGCCGATCATTTTTAACCAGATATACCCGCATATCATATACATACATTTATGCGGATATCATGTATCCGCATGCATAACAGTTCTTTCGTTTGTGTTCGAAAAAAGCCACATATTGTCCCATATTACACTAAACAAATATCTGTATTATTATTCAGTGTTGAAATAAATTGATGAAATTTGGTCCCATCGGATCTAGACAATCTTATTTTTTTGGACATGAAGAAATAAAGAAGCCATTGCAATCGCAGGAAATACTAGGCCCACTAAAGGGACAAAAATAGAGGGTAAGTTAAGATCTGTCATAGAATGGGTACCTCGATTTAATATTTGTACCTATTATAAAGATATCTTATGATAAGTATCTCTATTATATAGAAACTATTCTAAATAATATTAATATTTAAGTAGTTAATAAGTGCAAGGAATGAGAACTAAATGAAGTGTACCTATTCATCTTTTTAGACAAATATATATGATAATCCGCTTTAAGTTTAAGAAAT